ATTGACTCGTTCATTGTACATATCCATTTTAGTTAGGAATTCTGCATAAAAATAAATACAAATGATCTTGAACTACGACATCTGCTCATATATATAATCTATGTCTATGTTTTACAATAAACAATAAAAAGGAGGATTTTCAATGCGAGATATAAAAACATATCTCTCCACGGCACCTGTGCTAAGTACTCTATGGTTTGGGTCTTTAGCGGGTCTATTGATAGAGATTAATCGTTTATTCCCAGACGCCTTGTCATTTCCTTTTTTTTGATTCTAGTTATTGATATGCAAAAAAATAAAAAAATTAGAGATTTAATTCTATGTGACGTGATTAAAAAAAAATGTATTAAACCCAAGCAAAAAGTTGATCTAATAAAATTAGATTTGGAAAAACATAAATAGAAATACGGATCCAGTCTAGGAGAGGCTCCACGAAATCATAACACAGTAAAGAAGATACATAAATGAAATATTGGTATTAGTATAGGAATAATTGATAGTTAGAAAAAAATTGTATTACTTAAAATTATATATAATATTATAATATATAATTGATATTTAAATAAAATTAAATAAAAAAAAATATAGATATCTTCAATCTATTTCATTTTAATTATTACTCTTAATTAATTCAATTAATTAATATTAATTACAATGAAATCTTTAGAAAATTAATTTCAAGTTAGTAACTTCTATTAATTTTTTGTTCTTTTTATTTTCAGATCGAAAATAGAAAAGTTAAGTCGATCCAAAGGGGGTTCATGGCCAAGGGTAAAGATGTAAGGGTCATAGTTATTTTGGAATGTACTTGCTGTTGTGCCCGAAATGGTGTCAATAAAGAATCGCCGGGTATTTCTAGATATATTACTCAAAAGAATCGACACAATACACCCAGTCGATTAGAATTGAGAAAATTTTGTCGTTATTGTCACAGGCATACGATTCATGGGGAAATAAAGAAATAGATCGAACGGAACATGTGTGCAATCTTTACCATTCCAACCCAAAGAGCAGAAAGAGGAAGAACATATAACATAATCATAATATAATACAAATTATATTAAAATTATAAATTATACAAATAAAACCCTACTTCGGCCGGATCTGAAATTAATAAAGAAATAGAATTTTAGAAATAAGGAATAAACCATGGATAAATCTAAGCAACCTTTTCGTAAATCCAAGCTCTCTTTTCGTCGGCGTTTGCCCCCAATTGTATCGGGGGATCGAATTGATTATAGAAACATGAGTTTAATTAGTCGATTTATTAGTGAACAAGGAAAAATATTATCTAGACGGGTAAATAAATTGACCTTGAAACAACAACGATTAATTACTATTGCTATAAAACAAGCTCGTATTTTATCTTCGTTACCTTTTCTTAATAATGAGAAACAATTTGAGAGAACCGAGTCGATCCCTAGAACTGCGGGTCCTAGAGCCAGAAATAAATAGGCATATTCCTCAATTTACTCAAAACTCCAATTGGAATTCAAGCTCAAATGGATTGGATGTTTTGCTCGAAAAGGCCAAGAATCCAGGTTTAATTCTTGTCTTATAAGAAAGGGGGATAAGCAATTTTTTTTTTATTGAAGCATGTTCGTTCATTCCTACTACTTTTCTTATCTTAATTTTATCTCAATTTAGTTTATTCTATCTTCCCGGAGTTCATTCTCCGGGGAATTCTTGTTCAATCATTCCTGTATATTACTTTTATAATTTCCTTTATTTTATGATCTTATTGGAAATCATGTAAAGACAATTCTTATTTGATATAGCTATTTGCGCAAGTATTTTACGATTAAGAAGCAATTGCCCCTTGTACAGATTGTGTATTAATCGACTATAACTATGGAATACTTTATTCTCGCGAGTTACTGCATTTATCCGAGTGATCCACAAACGACGAAAATTTCTCTTTTGCCTGCCCCTATCTCGATGAGAGGAAACCAAAGCTCTCATTTTATGTTGAGTTATTGTTCGCGTAAGTCTTGAATGAGCCCCTCTAAAGGTTGATGCAAATAAACGAATTTTTGTTCGACGTCTCCGAGCTGTATACCCTCGTTTAACTCTGGTCATTGAATCAAATTAAACTTTAATGAATAACTAATTGAATTCTCTTCTTTCAGTCATTATTTGTCCCCCCGGTCGATTAATAACAAAACGGATTATTCCGATATATAAAATATAAATTCCAATGGCTTTTGCTACTATGACCTTCCCAACCACTATTTTTTATTTTTATTCTTTCCAGGCCAGACATTTGGTTTACCTGGAACTAAGAAATTCTACCAAAATACTATACAAAAAAATAGTGGGTTCCTTCGTTTCTATGGTTACTTCTTAAACGGTGAGGCCCTCTCTATGCGCCGGAGCCTCATCTCTCATTTAATCAAATGGTATTGTTAACTTGTATAGTTCACATTCTTTGGCTCTACCCATTAATTATACAGTAATAGGCCTTTTCACAATAAGAGCTATCCATACAGTGACGGCATTTCATTATGAAAGTTGGCTAGGTAGCTGACCCTGTTAGTCCGTTCTTTCAAGAATATGGGCATAACCTTTTTGCTTCTTATCCTTATAATATCATTTCCTCCGCTTAATGGATAACCATTTGCTACCAATGGAGAATTGCTTCTCATCTCAAATCAAATTGAGGTGGTTGGATTTGCACCAATGAAAACCATAAATTCCATACACAATATACAAGAAACAATAAGGGTATATAATATATCCCCATTTTAGATAGTAAATGGCGTTCTTTTACTCTATCTATTCATTGGTATTAATCATTGATACTGGAAAAATTGTCTCATTTGCTCGAGCTCATGATCTGAACGAGTCGCACATACACCCTAGTACATGTTCCTCGACGCTGAGGACATCCTCGAAGAGCGGGGGATTTCGTGACATTTTTTATTGGCTGTCTTGTGTTTCTAATAAGTTGTTTAATAGTTGGCATGTCGGATATATAAAATTATATTATAGAATGGGTTGGTTTAGATCGATCTTAACCTGATTTATGATTGATGATTATTAATTATTTCGATTCAATATAAGATATCAAATGGTGTAAAATTCCCATTATGGTTGAAAATAAAACGGAATCATGGATTTATACGAAATCCGAAGTATTTTCATTTTCAACCGCTACAAGATCAACAATGCCATGGGCTTGGGCTTCTGTTGCCGACATAAAAACATCTCTTTCCATGTCTTCGGATATAACCCACAAAGGGTTGCCCGTTCTTTGTACATAAACTTTTGTGAGGTTTTCGCGAAGTTTCAGCAGTTCTTCCGCTTCCAGGATAAATTCTCCTGCCTGTGCCTCATAAAAAGAACTAGCAGGTTGGTGAATCATAACCCTGATGATATTGAGATAACATCATGAATGGTTCTTCTATCTCGCATGATGGGATTTAAATTAAAGGGATAAAAAAAGAAGAAAAAAACATAGAATTGAACAACCGTACAGGCACCTTTTGTGCATTGCATACGGCTCTGCAATGGAATTTACTAACCCCCTCCATATCCATAGAAGAGGGGGAAGAAATAGAATCTATCCGATCCAGCCAGATCGTTGAATAATCCATTTGCCATCCTTCTTTTCATAAGAGTAAAAAAATACTACGATGGTTCTGTTGCTTTATTTTATATTAGATATTTATCTAGTTTGTGATTTGGCAATCCCAAAGTGTCTTTCTGATATGATCAAATAAGGAAAAAATGATTTGTGACGCTAAAATGTCCTCCCGACACATAAGATAAAATCGCAAATAAAGGTTATTTCATACTACTATCTCGATACAAAATCTCATGTTATAAAAAACAATAATAGTTTGTTCATATCGAACTCAAAGTGCCATGCTATTATTACTTAATTTTTCCTAATTCGATTATTTATATTCGATATGGCGAAGGCATAGTTTTTTTTTTTTTTTTTAACTCATTGGCGCCAAGCGTGAGGGAATGCTAGACGTTTGGTAATTTCTCCTCCAACCAGAATGAAAGATCCCATTGAAGCAGCTAATCCCATGCATATTGTATGTACATCGGGTGGCACAAATTGCATAGTATCATAAATGGCTATTCCTGGTATTACCCATCCGCCGGGAGAGTTTATAAACAAATAAAAATCCCTAGTATTATCTTCTATACTGAGATATACCATGAGACCCACAAGTTGATTTGAGATCTCGCTATCAACTTCTTGGCCTAAAAAAAGTAATCTTTCTCGATGAAGTCGGTTGATTAGGACAAAATTGTATCCCTTAGGAACCGTACGTGCACCTTTGGATGCATACGGTTCAAAAAATTGCGAAAAAAATCAATCAATGTATCAATTCTAGTCTTAATTTATTTTTTGTAACAGGTTTTTGTTTTTCTAAAGAAGGGCTTTTCTTCGATTTTTCAAAAACATTAGTTTTGGTTCCCTTTCTCTTCCTTATCAAAAAAAATTATTGAACTTATTAAACTAACCTCTCATTGATGTATTATTTCATCGAAATTCAAATCACGATGTCATTTTCTTGTTCTTGAATGGGCCTTTTCAATTCTTTTAGGTTCGTGTTCTACTCCGGGTAAAGATCTGTCCAAATTCTATTTGCACATATAGGACAAATTATCTCAGTACCGTTTCTTTTTTTTTTTTTTTATGTTTCATGCTTTCCCTCAAATTATTCCATGTATTCGTCTTATTATTCCATGCCACGGAATGGCAATTTGAGATCACTCCTAGATAATATTATAGAAAGCATAAATATAAATAAAGAATGTTTATGATACAAATAGTAATCATATATATTACCAATATTGATATTTTCTGAACGGAGCCTGGATACTTTATTTTATCGTTCCAAGTTAACCATAAATTCTTAATAATATTGATCCCCAATATAAATTGATCCAATTGCACTTCACGCTCCGAATAATTGATGGTTCAATCAATATTTCTTGGGCGAAACGGAGGATATCTCGATCGGTGGAGATAACGGGTAAACCCCATATGACCTAATATATCTGACAAGCCGCACTATACGTCAACCCAAACTGCATCTTCCTCTCCAGGATTCCGAAAAGGTACTTTTGGAACACCAACGGGCATTAAATTAAATAAAAAAGTTAAGTACTATACTTCACTTTAATATGGAAACGTACCAATGAATTTATTGTCTTCATTTTTTTCTGTTTATTCTATTTTAAACATAAATTGGATACATGGATTGGGTGAAGATTTCCGGAAGAAGACAGAATGAATAAAGAATTTTCACGAGCGGGTCGATCATTTGAATGATAAACAAGTATCTACGCATTCATTCTACAAAAAAAGGGGGCCCAAACCCCATTGCGTATTGGTACTTATCGGGTATAGAATAGATCTGCTTCTCTTTGTTCTTACGAACAAAATTGTTCCGTTATTTTCAATGGAACGAAATAAATCTTAACCCTTTCTCATACAAAATCTACTGAAAAGGTTAGGTACATAACATAGTATAGTCTTTTCCAATGCGATAAAGTTACATAGTGTCCATTTTTCTTTGATATTTGATAAAAAAGGGGTATTTCCATGGGTTTACCTTGGTATCGTGTTCATACTGTCGTATTGAATGATCCTGGTCGGTTGCTTTCTGTCCATATAATGCATACAGCTCTAGTTTCTGGTTGGGCCGGCTCGATGGCTCTATACGAATTAGCAGTTTTTGATCCTTCTGACCCGGTTCTTGATCCAATGTGGAGACAGGGTATGTTCGTTATACCCTTTATGACTCGTTTAGGAATAACCAATTCATGGGGTGGGTGGAGTATTTCAGGAGGAACTATACCGAATCCGGGTATTTGGAGTTACGAAGGTGTGGCAGGGGCACATATTGTGTTTTCTGGCTTGTGCTTCTTGGCAGCTATCTGGCATTGGGTGTATTGGGACCTAGAAATATTCTCTGATGAACGTACCGGAAAACCTTCTTTGGATTTGCCCAAGATCTTTGGAATTCATTTATTTCTCTCAGGGTTGGCTTGCTTTGGCTTTGGCGCATTTCATGTAACAGGCTTGTATGGTCCTGGAATATGGGTGTCCGATCCTTATGGGCTAACTGGAAAAGTACAATCTGTAAATCCAGCGTGGGGCGCAGAAGGTTTTGATCCTTTTGTTTCGGGAGGAATAGCCTCTCATCATATTGCAGCGGGTACATTGGGCATATTAGCGGGTTTATTTCATCTTAGTGTCCGTCCGCCTCAACGTCTATACAAAGGATTACGTATGGGTAATATTGAAACTGTGCTTTCCAGCAGTATCGCTGCTGTTTTTTTCGCAGCTTTCGTTGTTGCTGGAACTATGTGGTATGGTTCAGCAACTACCCCAATCGAATTATTTGGCCCCACTCGTTATCAGTGGGATCAGGGATACTTCCAGCAAGAAATATATCGAAGAGTTGGCACAGGACTAGCTGAAAATCTGAGTTTTTCGGAAGCTTGGTCTAAAATCCCCGAAAAATTAGCTTTTTATGATTACATTGGTAATAATCCGGCAAAAGGGGGATTATTCAGAGCCGGCTCAATGGACAGCGGGGATGGAATAGCTGTTGGATGGTTAGGACACCCCATCTTTAGAGATAAAGAAGGCCGCGAGCTTTTTGTACGTCGTATGCCCACTTTTTTTGAAACATTCCCCGTAGTTTTGGTAGACGGAGACGGAATTGTGAGAGCCGATGTTCCTTTTAGAAGGGCAGAATCCAAGTATAGTGTCGAACAAGTAGGTGTAACTGTCGAGTTCTATGGTGGCGAACTCAATGGAGTCAGTTATAGTGATCCTGCTACTGTGAAAAAATATGCTAGACGCGCCCAATTAGGTGAAATTTTTGAATTAGACCGAGCTACTTTGAAATCCGATGGTGTTTTTCGGAGCAGTCCAAGGGGTTGGTTCACTTTTGGGCATGCCACATTTGCTTTGCTCTTCTTTTTCGGACACATTTGGCATGGCGCTAGAACCTTGTTCAGAGATGTTTTTGCTGGTATTGATCCAGATTTGGATTCTCAAGTAGAATTTGGAGCATTCCAAAAGCTTGGAGATCCAACTACAAGAAGACAAGTAGTCTGATAGAATATTATTCTGGTATCTTTCGTCTCCACTTTTTTTATTTGATGACATTTTGATGACATAAGGTACCAGAAAAATCGTGACTTGATTGAATCGCCATACTTTTCTTTAATTCTTTCCCTTTCTTTACTATAGTAAATGATCCAAAATGAATAGGTGTGGAAGCTATAATTGTAAACCACGATCAAATCTATGGAAGCATTGGTTTATACATTTCTCTTAGTCTCGACTTTAGGGATAATTTTTTTCGCTATCTTTTTTCGAGAACCACCTAAGGTTCCGACTAAAAAATGATTTTTGATCATCTTAATTTGAAGTAACGAGCCCACCATTGGTAGGCTCATTACTTCAATTAGTCCCCGTGTTCTTCGAATGGATCTCTTAATTGTTGAGAGGGTTGCCCAAAAGCGGTATATAAGGCGTACCCAGTAAAGCTTACAAGTAAACCAGATATGAAGATGGCGACTAGGGTTGCTGTTTCCATTTCTAGATAATTTCAGGATCACAATGGATCTACGATAAGATCGTTTATTTACAACTACAACCAAATGGTATACAAAGTCAACAGATCTTAACCAATCATTAAATAAGATTTATGGCTACACAAACCGTTGAGGATAGTTCTAAATCTAGGCCAAGACAAACTAATATAGGAAGTTTATTGAAACCATTGAATTCGGAATATGGTAAAGTAGCTCCGGGCTGGGGGACTACACCACTTATGGGGGTCGCAATGGCTCTGTTTGCGATATTTCTATCTATCATTTTGGAAATTTATAATTCATCCGTTTTACTAGATGGAATTTCAATGAATTAGGTTCCTAAGGACTATAAAGTCCTAGTTCTAGTTTTTCAATAAAAAAATAAAAACGCACTTAAGACTCAGATTTATCATTCTGGTAGTTCGACCGTGGAATTTTTTTGTTTCGGTATTTCCGGAATATGAGTGTGTGACTTGTTATAATTGATCCTATTGATAATACAGAGAATAGTCTGTCATCTCTATCAAGATGATTCTACCTCGTCAGATATTTATTCTAGTATCTGGAGCACGGAATATGAATATTGTAGAATAGATTAAGAAAAGAAATATTTGAACTATGATTCATACTTACTATTCAGTCAGACCTCGCGACCGGACTCAAAAAAAAATGCAAATAGGTATTTTATAAATTAAACGCTTTTTCTTCCTTCAGACTGAATTTGGTCAACGGACACCCATTTCTTTATATATATATTTTTTTTGAGTTATTAATAACATCCATTCATTGAAATTGGATAAGTGATGATCAAATGGTTCTTACTCACAGAACCTTTGCGTTTAGCGTGGGCTTTATTAAATCATCGTGGTTCTAGTATGAATCTGAGGTGTCAATTGATTGACAGGGTCTCAACAAGGGAATTCCTATCAATAACTAGTAAAACAAGAGTCAATCTGTATTATTACACAAAAAAGAACAAATAAAAAATAATAGGAAAGAGAAGATTCAAGAGGCCTTTATTTTAACAATTAACATTAAAGAAAAAGACGAACGAGGGAGCCAACTTGATATTTTTGGCATTATCATCACAAAGAAGAGATTCCGGATTTTTGTTATTTGGTATTTTTGGGGCAAATTGAATCCAGTGGCTAATTTGAACTTTCTATTACATATCCGTTAAAATCCGTATTTGATTTGTGTTGTTTCTGCTTGAGCCGTACGAGGTTAAATTCTCATATACGGTTCTCAGGGGGGGTCTATTTTTTGGTTACCTATCCCAATAAAGTCTATGATTGGTTCGAAGAACGTCTCGAGATTCAGGCGATTGCAGATGATATAACTAGTAAATATGTTCCTCCTCATGTCAACATATTTTATTGTCTAGGGGGGATCACACTTACTTGTTTTTTAGTACAAGTAGCCACAGGTTTTGCTATGACTTTTTACTATCGTCCAACCGTTACAGAGGCTTTTTCCTCTGTTCAATACATAATGACTGAGGCTAACTTTGGTTGGTTAATCCGATCAGTTCATCGATGGTCAGCAAGTATGATGGTTCTAATGATGATCTTGCACGTATTTCGTGTGTATCTCACAGGGGGATTTAAAAAACCTCGCGAATTAACTTGGGTTACAGGTGTGATTCTGGCCGTATTGACTGCGTCTTTTGGTGTAACTGGTTATTCTTTACCTCGGGACCAAATTGGTTATTGGGCAGTAAAAATTGTGACAGGTGTACCTGAAGCGATTCCCGTAATAGGATCACCTTTGGTAGAGCTATTACGCGGAAGTGCTAGTGTGGGTCAATCCACTTTGACCCGTTTTTATAGTTTACACACTTTTGTATTGCCTCTTCTTACTGCCGTATTTATGTTAATGCACTTCCCAATGATACGTAAGCAAGGTATCTCAGGTCCTTTATAGAGAAAATATATCATATATATATTTGTAATTGATTATATATCATTTCGGGGAGGAAGAAAAAATCGTCTTATATTTCATTGCTACAAATATGGATTATTGAAAAATAAGACATGTTATTTGGTTGGATACCTCTCTTCAACTCTGAAGTATTGTATTTCTTATTTGATACCAATAGTTGAAGTGGATTCTCTGAAGAGAAGATGGATTATGGGAGTGTGTGACTTGAACTATTGATTGGGCCATGCAGATATATGATTTGATCTGCCACGTTGGAATTTACAACCAAATAAAATGTGTCTCCGCATCCAACCACCACGTGAGTCCCCCTACATAGTAGGGATATGCCGGTTCACTTGAGGAGAATTTTTTCTATGATCATACCCGAATCATGTCATGTATGAGTAGGCTCCGCAAGATCCCATAGAATAGAAGCATAGAATAAACAATGTGGCACGACCTAATGTTGTATCTATTCCACTTAACTTATTTTAATTTTATTTATAGTATAGAAATGCATTCATTTCCTATGCATTGATCCAGATCTATGATACTATCGGAGTGAAATAAGGGATCTAAGGAAGAACAGAGGCTAGACTTTATTAGTAACAAGTAAATACTTTGTTTGTATGTAATAAAATCGAAATGTTGCGGGGATAAATAACAATCAAAAGACATGAGACAATCCAAAAAGCACTTGATCATGATCAAATTTGTAAGCCTACTTGGATATTGAGCATTTATCTGTAAGAACTTAATTCTTTGCAATGAATAATTGCAACTTCGGAAAATTGAATCGGGCATTTCTTACATCGAGTCATTATATATTAATATATAGTACGGATATGTATGAAATATAGATTTGATACGGATCTATTTCTATTATTCCTTTGATTCTTGCTCGAGCCGGATGATTAAAAATTATCATGTCCGGTTCCTTCGGGGGATGGATCCATAAGAATTAAGAATTCACCTATCCCAATAACAAAAAAACCTGATTTGAATGATCCTGTATTAAGAGCTAAATTGGCTAAAGGGATGGGGCATAATTATTATGGAGAACCCGCATGGCCCAATGATCTTTTATATATTTTTCCGGTAGTAATTCTAGGTACTATTGCGTGTAACGTGGGCTTAGCGGTTCTAGAACCCTCAATGATTGGTGAACCGGCGGATCCATTTGCGACTCCTTTGGAAATATTACCTGAATGGTACTTCTTTCCCGTATTTCAAATACTCCGTACAGTACCCAATAAGTTATTGGGTGTTCTTTTAATGGTTTCAGTACCAACAGGATTATTGACAGTACCCTTTTTGGAGAATGTTAATAAATTCCAAAATCCATTTCGTCGTCCAGTAGCTACAACAGTCTTTTTTATCGGTACCGCAGTAGCTCTTTGGTTAGGTATTGGAGCAACATTACCTATTGATAAATCCCTCACTTTAGGTCTTTTTCAAATTCAAATCAATTAAACTTTGAAATACCGTACATAAGTATTAAGTATCTAAGGAAGATTTACTTTGAAGCAAGACTTTAGATACATTAATTTGATTATACTCCATTTTGAGCTAAGTACGGATCGTGCTGAAGATTAAAAACTAAATCCATTTTATAATATATATCATTTATATATATATTATAAAATGGATTTAAAATGAAAAATTTTTATTAGGTAAATCGATTGTGAAATGCTTCTGGTAGGGTGTCCAATATCTGTTTTACATCTTCTATGCGAAAATATTCAATTCTCATAAGGTCTTCTTGACTATTACTCAAAAGGTCCAATAATGTATGTATATTGGATCTTTTGAGACAATTATAGGTCCTGGAAGGCAATTCTAACTGGTCAATAAAAATAAATTTCAATGGAATTATTTTTTTGTTTTTCTTTAAATTAGTTAATCTATCTTGAAAGGTAAAAGGGGATAGAGTAAATCTGTTTTTATTTTCCGTGAAATTAATGCCCTCTTCCTCCGCATGTAGAAAAGGAATAAATAAATCAATCAAATTACGAGAAGCTTCATAAAGTGCTTCCTTAGGAGTTAAACTCCCGTTTGTCCATATTTCTAGAAAAAGTATCTCTTGTTTTTCATTTCCATCCCCATAAGAATGAATACTATGATTTGCATTTCGAATAGGCATGAATATGGCATCTATAGGGTAACTTCCATCTTGAGAGTTATTTGTGGGTTTCATACGATATCCGCGATCCCTATTGATTTGTAATTCAATACACAAATCAATTGGTTCCGTCAGGTTAGCTATATGCTGTGTCGTGTCCACTATTTCCACAGAAGGTGGTGAGATGATATCTTGAGCGGTTACGTGTCTAGGACCTCTGACGCAAATAGATGCGTCTCTAACTCCATATAGAGTACTTCTCAATACAATTTCTTTCAAATTTATTAATATTTCGTGGACTGATTCTTTAATACCTACTATTGTAGAATATTCATGTGGTACCTTCTCAGATTTTGCGCGTGTGATACATGTTCCTTCTATTTCTCCAAGTAAAGCCCTTCGCATGGCAATACCTATGGTATCGGCTTGACCTTTCATAAGCGGGGACAGAATGAAACGACCATAATAAAGACGCTTACTATCTATTTTTGATTCAACACACTTCCACTGTAATGTTCGAGTGGACCCTCCTACTTCCTCTCGAACCATACTAAATATTGTTATTTAATCAGATTATTGAATTATTTATTTCTCTTGAAATCCATTTAATTCTTATTTCTACACACGTCTTTTTTTAGGGGGTCGACATCCATTATGTGGCATAGGTGTTACATCGCGCACGAAACTTAATAGTAGACCACTTCTACGGATGGCTCGTAATGCTGCATCTCTTCCGAGACCGGGGCCTTTTATCATAACTTCTGCTCGTTGCATGCCCTGATCAACCACCGTACGAATAGCATTTATAGCTGCCGCTTGAGCAGCATAGGGTGTCCCTCGTTTTGTGCCTTTGAATCCAGAAGTACCTGCGGAGGCCCAAGAAACTACTCGTCCTCGTACATCTGTAACAGTTACAATGGTATTGTTGAAACTTGCTTGAACATGAATAACACCTTTTGGTATTCTACGTCCATTCTTGCGTGAACCAATACGCCCATTCTTACGCAAACCAATTCTTGGTATAGGTTTTGTCATATTTTATCATCTCATAAATATGAGTCAGAAATATACGGAAAGATACGGAGATATCCATTTCATGTTAAAACAGATTCTTTATACACGGGTCCTTCTTTTTTTTTTTTTTAAGTTCTTTATTTAGTTTAGAAAAATTACCCTTGTCTCTGTTTATGTCTCGGATTGGAACAAATCACTATAATCCGTCCACGCCTACGGATAAGTCGACATTTTTCACAAATTTTACGAACAGAAGCCCTTATTTTCATATTTCTCATTCCTTACCTTAATTCTGAATCTACTCCTTGAAAAAAGAAGTTTCTTGATTTTTTTAACTTAAAATTGTATCCCTATGAAAGGAATGTTTAAAAAATCACCTAATAGTTCGAATTCTTGTTGTGAATTCTATAAATTCTACGTCCCCTGGTTGAATCATAACCACTTATTTCAATTTTGACTCTATCTCGTGGTAGTATCTATATAAAACTGTGCCATATCTTCCCTGAAACATAACCTAGAATTAGATCCACATTATCTAAAAGGACCCGGAACATACCGTTGGGAAGCGATTCAGTAATTAAACCTTCATGAATTAATTTTAGTCTTTTATTCGAGGTAAGCCTCTTGAAGTATCAACTAATGGAGGAAGGGTTATATAATTTATTTTTACTCTCTTTTTCCAAAATAAAAGGGAAGTTAGAGATAAAATTAAGATAACAGGAGGAAGGGGTGTAAGATCACCATATATAACACAAAATTTCTCCCCCGATTTTTTCTAGTCGAGCTTCTCGATCTGTCATTATACCTCGAGAAGTCGAGAGAATTACAATCCCCATTCCACCTAAAATCTTAGGAATTTGTTGATAGTTGGAATAGATTCGTAGACCGGGTCGGCTGATACGTTTTAAAATAGTTCTATATATTCCCTTTCGATTCCGTCTATGTCGTAGGGTTAAAACCAAGAAACATTTGTTACTTTCCTGATGTTTACGAACGTTTTCGATAAAACCCTCTCGTAGAAGTATTTTTACAATGTTTTCGGTAATATTAGTAGATGCTATTCGAACCGTTCTTTTTTTATCCATGTCAGCATTTCTTATAGAAGTTATTATATCGGCAATAGTATCCTTACCCATGGCGAACTATAATTATTGGTACCCCCTAATTTTTATATAATCAACATGTTTATTTATTAATTATTTATTATTTTAATAATAAATAATTAAATTTATTTATATTAATTAAAAATTAATTAAAAGTATATGCGTAATACATAATCTACTAATTGACTTGACCCATTCCAGATACCCCGCTATATCATAGTTTAATATACTACTAGTATTTATAATACCTCGGGAGCTAATGAAACTATTTTAGTAAAATTCAACTGTCTCAATTCCCGAGCGATCGCACCAAAAACTCGAGTTCCTTTTGGATTTCCTTCTTGATCAATAACAACTGCGGCATTGTCATCATATCGTATTATCATGCCGTTGTCACGTTTGAGTTCTTTACATGTACGCACAATTACAGCCCTAATAATTTCTGATCTTTCTAGAGGCATATTTGGTACTGCTTCTTTGATTACGGCAACAACAACGTCACCAATATGAGCATATCGTTGGTTACCAGCTCCTAGGACTCGAATACACATCAATTTTCGAGCTCCACTATTATCCGCTACATTCAAAAGGGTCTGAGGTTGAATCATATCATTTTTATTTTAATCTGTTATTTTGCTGCAAAGGATAAAAAAGAAATAAAAAGAAATATTGTCTGTCTATAAAAAAAAATAAACTTCTATTTTTCATCATCACCTTATCTTTTAATTTCTGCATCCCTATCCCTCAATAACGAATTGAGTTCGTATAGGCATCTTGCGCGCAGCTATTTTAATAGCTGCTCTGGCTACAGTTTCTGATACTCCGCCCATTTCATAAAGTATTCGACCCGGTTTAACAACGGATACCCAATATTCGGGGGCCCCCTTCCCCGAACCCATACGTGTTTCTGCGGGTCTTACTGTAACAGGTTTGTCGGGAAATATACGTACCCATATTTTTCCGCCACGACGCGCATATCGTGTCATTGCTCTTCGTCCTGCTTCCATTTGTCTAGCCGTGATCCAAGCGGGTTCAAGTGCTTGAAGAGCGTATCCGCCGAAACAAATACGATTGCCTCGACAAGATATTCCTTTCATTCTTCCTCTATGTTGTTTACGAAATTTTGTTCTTTTGGGGTTATAGTTGATGGTTCTTTCTTATTCCATCTCTACTGCAGAACCGGACATGAGAGTTTCTTTTCATCCGGCTCCTCGCGAATGAAATGATTCATTAATATTACTACGGATACACATATATTTAATATTAATAAATGATACACAATACACTTAGTATTGTAATGGAATTTATTGTGTTATTTTGTTTTGTTATATTATTTTGTTATTCTAAGATAGTTTAGTATTGTTATGTTATATAGTTAAGAGTAAGCTTTATATACCAGATCAACATTATTTATTTTGTATCGAATTGCGCTAAAATAAAATGTAGATTGTATGTAATTCAATAACTAAAAACTAAGGGTTTCGCGGGCGAATATTGACTCTTTCGTGCTTCATTCGTAGGGTCAAGACCTTGTTACTTTTAGAATAAATCAATTTGTTCTTGGTTCGTTTCGCCATCCCACCCAATGAATCATTAGGATTCGTTTATTTTCATGGAATCCTATGCAATCATGGGTTCTGTCGTTCCCATAGCCTCTTCGTTAATGGTTAGGCCCGAACTCCGCAATGGAACCCCAACAAAATTTGTTCCTGAGTCAATTTTCTTAGTTTATATTAACCCGAGGCTCGTTATCTTTAATTATTGATATTATATCAGTATTGATGCTTTTTCACATTGCCTTTTTTTTTGAGATAATTCATAAACCATACATATTGGAATCATATATCATTGATACTTTTGTTCTTTCTTTCTATCATCCTTCCATTTATCCGCATCCCTTTATTTTTGTTTCACAACCTATAATAAGATTTCTTATTTTTATGAAAAAATTTCAGTTGCTACAACTATATGATCGATCTAGTCATATAGTTACTGTTTCTTGGAATCTCGACAATACGAAACGAAGCCATAAGTTGGTTATTAGTTTATATAGTTAGTAAGCTCATAGTGAGGGTCGGTCAAATTTTTTTAATTCCAACTATACTATAAACTAACAAAAAAACTAACGAGTCACACACTAAGCATAGCAATTCTATTAAATGATCAATCTAATTTTTATTCAACCTTATAGAATTTGAATTGCTCAGTTTTGTTTGATTTAATGGAATAAAAAATGCAATTTGTCATTTTTTTCTTTTTTTTTTGTTCTATCACTGGACAGAACGGCAAGACAAATAAAGGTCCATTATTTCTCGTCTACAAATATCCAAATTTTTATGCCTAATACTCCATAGATAGTTCGAGTTGTATAGGAACAATGATCAATTTTAGCACGAATTGTTTGTAGAGGAACCCTACCCTCTCTGATCCATTCGACGCGTGCAATTTCTTTTCCGTCGATACGCCCGGCAATTTGTACTTGAATTCCTTTTGTATCCGTTTGTTCAGTTAATTCAATAGCTTTTTTCATTGCCTTTCGAAATGAAACTCTATTTTTTAATTGTAAAGCTATATATTCCGCAAGAATATTAGGTTGTCCATAAGGTTTTTCAACTCTTGTTATAGCAATGTTGAGTCTACGGTTCACAGAATGAAACTCTTTTTGTACATTCATCTGTAATTCTTCGATTCCTCGTGTTCGGCCCTCTATTAATAAATTAGGGAATCCAATATGGATTATGACTTGGATCAAATCGATTCTTTTTTTTATTTGTATACGTGCTATTCCTTCGAAACCTGAGGACGTTCTCTTATTTTTTTGTACATAATCCTTGATACAATTCCGTATTTTTTCATCTTCCTGTATACCCGCGGAATAATTTTGTGGTTGTGCGAACCAAAAGGAATGATGACTTTGGGTTGTACCAAGTCTGAAACCAAGTGGATTTATTTTTTGTCCCATATTTTTCTATTAGATTATCTTTCCATATATATTTTTCGAAAGATGAATCGAAAGTTAAGATTCATCTTTAAATAATTTAGTTTTATCCCTCAATATAATTGTTATATGACAAGTAGGTCTTTTTATCGGATAACTACGTCCTCGAGCCCGGGGTCTTAATTTTTTCACAATAGTACCTGCGTTAACTTCAGCTTTACTAATAAATAAATAAGCTTTGTTTAAGCCCATGTTATTACTAGCATTTGCTGCTGCGGAAAAAACTAATTTCAAAATGGGATAAGATGCTCGATAAGGCATAAGTTCTAGTATCATAAGTGCTTCTTCATAGGAGCGTCCACGAATCTGATCAATTACTCTTCGTGCTTTGAAAACAGACATACATATATGTTTATGTTGAGCTAAAGCTTTAATTTCTGTATTCCAACGCGAGTTCTTTCTATTTATCATAAGGTTATCCCCACTAAATGAATAAAAACTGCCTAATTTTACTTATAAAATAGAAATATTATATTTTATAAATTAATTAAAATTTATAATATTAAAATCTTATCTTATTAATTATTTATTATAAATTTTAATTAAAAATGAAAAAAAAAAAAATTAACGACAAGATTTATTATCGGTTTTTGCATGTCTTGCGAAAGTTAGAGTAGGCACGAATTCTCCCAATTTATGACCCACCATACGATCTGTTATATAAATGGGTAAATGTTCTTTACCATTATGAATAGCAATTGTATGGCCAATCATTGTGGGTATAATGGTAGATGCCCTAGACCAAGTTACTATTATTTCTTTCTCCTCCCTTATGTTTAGTTTTTCAATTTTTGCCGATAAATGATTAGCTACAAAAGGATTTTTTTTTATTGAACGTGTCACAGGGGATTACTCCTTTATTACATTACATTTTTAAAATTGGCATTCTATGCCCAATATATCGATCTAAGTATGAAGGTAAGAATAAATACAATAATGATGAATGGAAAAAGAAAAAAGCTAAAATCCTTTAGCTAGATAAGGGGCGGATGTAGCCAAGTGGATCAAGGCAGTGGATTGTGAATCCACCACGCGCGGGTTCAATTCCCGTCGTTCGCCCATCACATTATTTCAAATTCTAAAAATTAAGTTTTCTATATTCTTATTTATTTACGGCGACGAAGAATAAAACTATCACTATATTTTTTCCTTTTCCTACTTCTTCTTCCAAGCGCAGGATAACCCCAAGGAGTTGTGGGTTTTTTTCTACCAATCGGAGCTCTCCCTTCACCGCCCCCATGGGGATGGTCTACAGGGTTCATAACTACTCCTCTTACTACAGGACGCTTACCTAGCCAACGCTTAGATCCGGCTCTACCCAAACTTTTTTGGTTCACCCCAACATTACCCACTTGTCCGACTGTTGCTAAGCAGTTTTTGGATATCAAACGGACCTCCCCAGATGGTAATCTTAATGTGGCCGATTTACCCTCTTTTGCAATCAGTTTCGCTACAGCACCTGCCGCTCTAGCTAATTGTCCACCCTTTCCAAGTGTGATTTCTATGTTATGTATGGCCGTGCCTAAGGGCATATCGGTTGAAGTAGATTCTTCTTTTTTATCAATAAAAACCCCTTCCCAAACTGTACAAGCTTCTTCCAAAGCATACGGCTTTCTAGATGTATATGATGATATCTAGACAGATGGATCCTATATGAATCGTATGATGAAGTATCACATGAGTGGATATATAGGAATCCAAATCTGCCAAATCACTCATGTTATGATCTTCTACATCCTAGGTCTCCCCGTTCCGTCATCTGGCTTATGTTCTTCATGTAGCATTCAGACCGAATGACTCTATGAAATTACGTCAATACTTCCATTCCACATATTACGGGTAACGTAGGAGACATCTCTATTTTTCCCCGGGGGATCTTTATAATTACCACTGCTTAGCTTTTAATTCGCCTCTGACCATCAAATTAAATGTGAATAACCCGGCCTCCTCTCTTTGAAACAAGGGGCGCTCTCCGGTTCTGTGCGTGCTTCAAACAATTTTTTTTGTCTTCTCCATATTACCATATCTCTAGAGTCAATAATTTTCTATGAGGAACTACTGAACTCAATCACTTGCTGCCGTTACTCAACAGTTTTCTGCTGAGGTTTCTCCCGTAGAGGTACTCAAATTGGATCAGTGATCGATTTCTAGGTTTCGTCGTAAACCTAATTGGTTACTTCCAATTACGTAAATCAATAGTTCAAACCGCACTCAAAGGTAGGGCATTTCCCATTGATATAGGAACTTCTGTACCAGAAACAATGGTATCTCCAATTATAGCCCCTCTGGGATGTAAAATATATCTCTTCTCACCATCCCCATAGTGTATGAGACAAATGTGTGCATTTCGATTAGGGTCGTATTCTATGGTTACGATTCTACCAGATATGTCTTTATCATTCCGTCGAAAATCCATTTTACGGTATAGACGCTTATGACCTCCCCCTCTATGCCCTGCGGTAATGATTCCTCTGGCATTACGACCTTTACTACAACGACGCTGTCCATGGATCAAATTATTTCGTGGATTGGATTTTACTTGACTGTCTATGGCTCCATTGCGTGTGCTCGGGGTAGAAGTTTTGTATAAATGTATCGCCGTGTTATTAAGTATTTTGCTTTAAGTTCTTTTCTCTATAAGAGGTGGAATAGAATAACCCGGTTGAAGCGTAATGATCATACGTTTGTAATGCATTGTATGTCCCATAATAGGTCCCATTCTTCTACCCTTTCCCGGGACTCGATGACTATTTATAGCTATTACCTTGACGCCAAAGAAGAGTTCGACCCAATGCTTTATTTCTGTCCTAGTTGATCCTGATTCGACATTAGAAGTATATTGATTGTTCCCCAATAACCGAATACTTTTTTCTGTAAATACTGCATATTTGATTCCATCCATAAATCCATTTTCTTCCCTATGAGTTCCAGTATCAATAAGAATTCTAGTTCTTACTGTTCATATGTTATGGTATGAATATACCATACCAATTCGGTATGTATGGATGATGAGATTCCATTGATACAGAGCCAATTCTAATAGACTTATTGAACGTTCCCATTGGCGTGCATCCAGCAGGAATTGAACCTACGAATTTGCCAATTATGAGTTGGGCGCTTTAACCATTCAGCCATGGATGCTTAACAGGGATCATCGTACATCGTAAATAACCAAATTCCAATTGAAATGAAATCTTTAGGAGGAATCAATGAGAGGACATCAATTCAAATCCTGGATCTTCGAATTGAGAGAGATATTGAGAGAGATCAAGAATTCTCACTATTTCTTAGATTCATGGACCAAATTCGATTCAGTGGGATCTTTCACTCACATTCTTTTCCACCAAGAACGTTTTATGAAACTCTTTGACCCCCGAATTTGGAGTATCCTACTTTCACGTGATTCACAGGGTTCAAGAAGCAATCGATATTTCACGATCAAAGGTATAGTACTGCTTGTAGTAGCGGTCCTTATATCTCGTATTAACAATCGAAAGATTGTCGAAAGAAAAAATCTCTATTTGATGGGGCTTCTTCCTATACCTATGAATTCCATTGGACCCAGAAATGAGACATTGGAAGAATCTTTTTGGTCTTGCAATATCAATAGGTTGATTGTTTCGCCCCTGTATCTTCCAAAAGGGAAAAATATTTCTGAGAGTTGTTTCATGGATTCGCAAGAGAGTACTTGGGTTCTCCCAATAAATAAAAAGTGTATCATGCCTGAATCTAACCGGGGTTCGCGGTGGTGGAGGAATCGGATCGGAAAAAAGAGGGATTCTAGTTGTAAGGTATCTAATAAAACCGTAGTTGGAATTGAGATCTCATTCAAAGAGAAAGATAGCAAATATCTGGAGTTTCTTTTTTTATCCTATACGGATGATCTGATCCGCAAGGACCATGATTGGGAATTGTTTGATCGTCTTTCTCCGAGGAAGAAGCGAAACATACTCAACTTGAATTCGGGACAGCTATTCGAAGTCTTAGGGAAAGACTTGATTTGTTATCTCATGTCTGCTTTTCGTGAAAAAAGACCAATTGAAGGGGGGGGGTTCTTCAAACAACAAGGAGCTGAGGCAACTATTCAATCAAATTATATTGAGCATGTTTCCCATCTCTTCTCGAGAAACAAGTGGGATATTTCTTTGCAAAATTGTGCTCAATTTCATATGTGGCAATTCCACCAAGATCTCTTCGTTAGTTGGGGAAAGAATCAGCACGAATCGGATTTTTTGAGGAACGTATCGAGAGAGAATTTGATTTGGTTAGACAATGTGTGGTTGGTAAACAAGGATCGGTTTTTTAGCAAGGTACGGAATGCATTGTCAAATATTCAAAAAGAAAGATCGATTCTTTGGGATCCTTCCTTTCTTCAAACGGAAGGAACAGAGATAGAATCAGATCGATTCCCGAAATGCCTTTTTGGATCTTCCTCAATGTCCCGGCTATTCGCGGAACGTGAGAAGCAGATGAATAATCATCTGCTTCCGGAAGAAATCGAAGAATTTCTTGGGAATCCTACAAGATCAATTCGTTCTTTTTTCTCTGACAGATGGTCAGAACTTCATCTGGGTTCGAATCCTACTGAGAGGTCCACTAGAGATCAGAAATTTTTGAAGAAAAAACAGGATGTTTCTTTTGTTCTTTCCAGGCGATCGGAAAATAAAGAAATGGTTGATATATTCAAGATAATTACGTATTTACAAAATACCGTCTCAATTCATCCTATTTCATCAGATCCGGGATCTGATATGGTTCCGAAGGATGCACCGGATATGGACAGTTCCAATAAGATTTCATTCTTGAACAAAAATCCATTTTTTTATTTATTTCATCTATTCCATGGCCGGAACAAGGGGGGATACACGTTACACCATGATTTTGAATCAGAAGAGAGATTTCAAGAAATGGCAGATCTATTCACTCTATCAATAACCGGGCCGGATCTGGTGTATCATAGGAGATTTGCCTTTTCTATTGATTCCTACGGGTTAGATCAAAAAAAATTCTTGAATAAGGTATTCAACTCCAGAGATGAATCGAAAAAGAAATCTTTATTGATTCTACCTCCTCTTTTTTATGAAGAGAATGAATCTTTTTATCGAAGGATCAGAAAAAAATTGGTCCGGATCTACTGCGGGAATTATTTGGAAGATCCAAAAATAAAAACGGCGGTATTTGCTAGCAACAACATAATGGAGGCAGTCAATCAATATAGATTGATCCGAAATCTGATGCAAATCCAATATAACACCTATGGGTACATAAGAAGTGTATCGAATCGATTCTTTTTAATGAATAGATCCGATCGCAACTTCGAATATGAAATTCAAAGGGATCAAATAGGAAATGATACTCTGAATCATATAACTATAATGAAATATATGATCAACCAATATTTATCGAATTTGAAAAAGAGTCAGAAGAAATGGTTTGATCCTCTTATTTCTCGAACCGAGAGATCCATGAATCGGGATCCTGATGCATACAGATACAAATGGTCCAATGGGAGCAAGAATTTCCAGGAACATTTGGAACATTTCATTTCTGACCAGAAGAACCATTTTCAAGTAGTGTTCGATCGATTACGTATTAATCAATATTCGATTGATTGGTCCGAGGCTATCGACAAACAAGATTTGTTTAAGTCACTTCGTTTCTTTTTGTCCAAGTCACTTCCCTTTTTGTCCAAGTCACTTCCCCTTTTCTTTGTGAGTATCGGGAATATTCCCATTCATAGGTCCGAGATCCACATCTATGAATTG